ATTATCAAACTGACTGCAATATTTTTCTGTCCGTGAGGATCCCGCCAGAGCCAGAGCGCCTTCTACTTCTAATAGTAATAATAGTAATAGGCCATGAACTAGATCAGAATCGTTCTCGATGAATCCATAAGAAGTGATCCAATTTTTTTCATCGTGTCTGGATGAAGACCAAAGATCTTGAGCGACCGATCCGGCAGAACAACTCAAAAGATAAAGAAGTATCGTTAATTTCTTCATGCTCGTTCCAAGTTCGAAGTACCATTTGTACAAATAAGAATCCCCTCCCTTACATGATTTCTTCTTCATATAGATAGATATAGGATCTATGGGGCAATTACTTAGAAGTACATTTTGTGTAACAGCCCTTCCTATCTGATAGAAAAGGATCCCATGATCCTGAACCGATCTTATCTGGGATCGAAAATCCCAAGTTTTTCTATGAAGAGCTGATCTAATTGTATTAGTTTCTATAATGGATTTCTTCTGTGTAATACTAATTGATAGGGCCTCATTGATAAGTGCTACAAGATCTCGCGCATTGGAACCCATGGTTATGGACCCGAATCCGTTAGTATGGAACATCTTCTTTTCCAAGTGAAATCCTCTAGTATATGAAAGAATGAAAAAGTGCTTTCGTTGTTGTGGAAGAAGAAGCCTTCGTATCTTAATGCATGTATTTAATTTATTTGGAGCTATTAGAGCGGGATCCACTTTTTGGGGAATATGAGTCGAAGCAATAACAAGAATCTTTCCAGTGGAACATCTTTCACAATCCCTGGAGAGATAGTTCTCTAATAGATCGAGGGATAAGTAATTCGACTCATTCACATGCAGATCATGAATGTTTGGAATCCATATTATGCAAGGAGACATTGCTTTTGCTAATTCGAATTGAAGGGTGATATCAAATCGGTCTATTTTCGTCGTCATATACATAGTTAGCACATTCGTCATAGTTAGCAGCTCCTTATCAATATCAAGGTCATCATTACTATCATCAATATCGTCACTATCATCAATATCGATATCATCAATAGGATAACCTTTAGGCTTGTCATCCAGGAACTTGTTCGGAAATACCGTAATGAAAGGAACATAGGAGTTTGTCGCTAGATATTTGACCAAACAGGATCGTCCAGTTCCTATAGAACCTATCACTAAAATACCTCTAGAAGGGGATAGGGCTAAGCGGAGCGAAAAGGGTTTTCCATGAGGAGATGGGGAATGAAAAATATTAGCCCCACACAAGGTTTGTGAATAAGTGATTGTATGATAATGAGCAAGGAATATCCGTCTTTCTGCTAAACAGGATCTATTGAACTCATAATTCATTAGATCCTTTTGATGAATGTCAACTAAGTATCGTAAGGAAATTGATCCCGGTTGTTCAATCATTTGATAACCAGAGTCATTCTTTGATAAATGATCACTATGAGTCAGACTCAATAGAATTTGATCAATCCTTTTTTCTGTCGTTAAGGTGGAGAACTGAACCAAGAATTCTCTTTCTTCATCATCAATCGAATCACTGTTCGCGACCCAGAATTCTATTTTATCATCAATCCAATCACCGTTCACGTTTTTTCTTTTTCTTATCAATGAATAGATCTCTTTACTTGTACGACTTAGATGTCTCGTATTTCTCGAAAAAATGATTCGATTGATGGGATTTGGTATGATACTTACAAGATCGATGAGATTGATCTTCCAATATTTCTTCTTAGAACGTATTGATTTGACCCCATAAGCGGGACCACCACCCAATAGCATGTTGCCACCAGAAGCAGAACCCCGTATTTCTTCCAGAGAATCTCCTAATTGTTCCAGAACAACTAGAAAGAGATTCTTTAACCAGAAAGGATTCAGTTCAGATGTAGGATACCTATCCAGAAGTTTTCGAAATTCCATCATGTATGATGGAATCATCAAAGATTTGATCTTTTCTAACTCTGTCTGTAACTCACTAGAGGCTCGGGAAACAAAGAGAAGATGTATACGAACGAGATATCCAGCAACAAGAAGAAGGAAAAAGATGGAATAGAGGAACTCCCGAGCATTTGTTGATCTCAGATGTGCCCATATCAATGGAACGGGTGACTCATTATTTCGATGAATCATTTCTTCGGACAGAAGAAGATTCTGTAAACATTGACTCGAAATCTCACTTATCAGAGTCCATTGTGGAAGAATCTTCTGAGGAATTGGCCATGATATATCTGATCCATGCATCATATCATGAAAAATGGATACAAATTTTTGACTACTACTCAGTATCGGCAATGGGTCTGAAAGAGTATCTAAAAGGGTGAAATTGAGATATTTGCACCCTGTCGAAGTAAGGAACCATGGCATATATGTTTGGAACAGATTCCATTTTGAGAGATTTGAAAAAGCACTATCTCGTTGAAAGGTTCTATACATCTGCCCTTTCTCAACGCATTTCTTTAGACAAAGACTCCGTTTTTTCCTCTTTCCGGATGGTAAATACTTCTCAGAACAT